GAGGATCGAACCATTTCTTCTGACTCTTTTTCAAATTCAATAAATGTTGGTTGATCGTATATCTCAGTATAGTTCTATGATTCAGAGTATCATTTCCTATTTGATCCTTTTGAATTCCATATTCGAAGTTGCGATCGGATCTATTCATTAAAAAGAATCGATTCGATACATTTCTTATGTACCCATAGGTGCTATATTGGATTTGAATCAGATTTTGGATCAATCTATATTGATTGACTGCCTTCATTATGTTGTTGCTAGCAAATACCACTATTTTGGGTTTTGGATCTTCCAAATCATTCCCGCGGGAGATCCGGACCCATTTTTTTCTGATCCTTCGATAAAAAGATTCATTCTCTTCATAAAAAATAGGAGGTACAACCAAGGAGTTGAATACCTCATTCAAAAAAATTTTTTGATCCAATCCGTAGGAATGATAGGAATGAATAGAAAAGGCAAATCCCTTAGGATACACCAGATCCGGCTCGGTTATTGATAGAGTGAATAGATCTACCATTTCTTGAAATCTCTCTTCTGATTCAAAATCATGGTGTAACTTGTATCCCCCCCTGTTCCGGTCATGGAATAGATGAAATAAATCAAAAAAAGGATTTTGGTTCAAGAATGAAATCTTATTGGAACTGTCCATATACGGTTCATCCCTCGGAACCATATCACATCCCGGATCTGATGAAATAGGATGAATTGAGACGGTATTTTGTAAATACGTAATTATCTTGAATATATCAACCATTTCTTTATTTTCCGATCGCCTGGAAGGGACAAAAGAAACATCTTGTTGTTTCTTCAACAATTTCTGATCTCTAGTGGACCTCTCAGTAGGATTCGAACCCAGATGAAGTTCTGACCATCTGTCAGAGAAAAAAGAACGAATTGATCTTGTAGGATTCCCAATAAATTCTTGGGTATCTTCCGGAAGCAGATGATTCTTCATCTCCTTCTCACGTTCCGTGAATAGCCGGGACATTGAAGAATATCCAGAAAGGCATTTCGGGAATCGGTCTGATTCTATCTCTGTTCGTTCCATTTGAAGAAAGGAAGGATCCAAAAAAATAGATCTTTCTTTTAGTTGTTGAATCTCTCTTTGATTGATCAATGTGTGATATTCCGAATCCTCATTACTGATGGAATCGAAATGATCTCTGGATTGATCAGAAGATCCTTTCAATTGGCTATAATCCCTCTTTTTTCCGATCCGGTTCCTCCACCACCGCGAACCCCAGTTAGATTCAGGCATGATACACTTTTTAGTTATTGGGAGAACCCAAGTACTCTCTTTCGGATCCATGAAACAACTCTCAGAGATCTTTTTCCTTTTTGGAAGATATAGGAGCGAAACAATCAACCTATTGATATTGGAAGACCCAAAAGATTCTTCCAATGTATCATTTCTGGATCCAATGTAATTCATAGGTATAGGAAGAAGCCCCATCAAATATATATTTTTTCTTTCGACCATATTTCGATTGTTAATACGATATATAAGGACCACTACTACAAGCAGTACTACACCTTTGATCGTGAAATTTCGATTGCTTGTTGAACCTTGCGAATCGCGTGAAAGTAGGATACTCCAAATTCGGGGGTCAAAGAGTTTCATAAAACGTTCTTGCTGGAAAAGAATTTGAGTGAACGATCCCACTGAATTGAATTTGGTCCATGAATCTAAGAAATAGTGAGAATTCTTGATCTCTCTCAATATCTCTCTCAATTCGAAGATCCAGGATTTGAATTGATGTCGTTTCATTTTCTGAAACCTCCTAATATTCATTTTAATTTTCATTTATGATTCCTCTTAATCATTGATTACTCCTAATCATTGATTCCTCCTAAATATTTTATTTCTATATAGGATGTTCTATATATGAATATGATGCTCCCCGTTACGCATCCATGGCTGAGTGGTTAAAGCGCCCAACTCATAATTGGTAAATTCGTAGGTTCAATTCCTACTGGATGCACGCTAATGGGAACGTCCAATAAGTCTATTTGAATTGGCTCTGTATCAATGGAATCTAATCATCCATACATATCGAATTGGTACGAAATATTATATCATAATATATGATATATGAACAGAGTAAAAACAATACGTATAGGGAAGAAAATATATTTATGGATGGAATCAAACATGCAGTATTTACAGACAAAAGTATTCGGTTATTGGGGAACAATCAATATACTTCTAATGTCGAATCAGGATCAACTAGGACAGAAATAAAGCATTGGGTCGAACTCTTCTTTGGTGTCAAGGTAATAGCTATGAATAGTCATCGACTCCCGGGAAAGGGTAGAAGAATGGGACCTATTATGGGACATACAATGCATTACAGACGTATGATCATTACGCTTCAACCGGGTTATTCTATTCCACCTCTTAGAAAGAAAAGAACTTAAATCAAAATACTTAACAACACGGCCATACATTTATACAAAACTTCTACCCCGAGCACACGCAATGGAGCCGTCGACAGTCAAG